GGTTTAGAAGACCTCTGTCCTATCCATTAGACAATGGACGCCTTTCATTTCTCTTTTTGCATTTTTTTTTTTTTCTTTTTATGAAAAAAAGTACTAGACGGATTTAGGGAATGCAAGAAAAAGAAGGATGCATATTAACATATTCAAAAGTAGAATTTATCTGTATATCATATGAAGTTAAGGAATGAGTATATAGCGGGTAGCGGGAATCGAACCCGCATCGTTAGCTTGGAAGGCTAGGGGTTATAGTCGACGTTGGTTAATCATTTTTAACATCTCTAATTCAAAACCGAACATGAGATTTTGGTTTCATTCGGCTCCTTTATGGAAGCTCTATGTATTCTCACCAGAGAAAAATGAGATCCATAACATCTATGTCAGCTTTTTTTACGAATGTATCTAAAGCTACTTGCTTTTTAGATGATCCCTATAGAAGAGGGGGATTCTATCAAATCTTTCTAGTCTCTAGTCTAGTTACTTCGTTCCCTATTTCTTTTCTAATGGTGGGATCCTAAGGAAAAGAATTTTGTTTCTACCGAGCTGAAACAAGAAGCCGAGGGTTCTAGTAAACTAAAACCATCATTTTCTAGCTATTTGGCTTCAATCTCTCCCTTTTTCAGCGCAAAAATTGAATATTTAGTTACGATTGAAAGTTTTGTACTATTATCCATTATCCATAGATCCTTTATTTATACTCATTCAATTGGAAGAATTGAACCAATCAAAAAAATTATGCTTCTCGACTCCATAATCCAATTTTTTATTCAAATTCTGATTGCCTTTTGGATAGAAATCGTGAGAATGTATATTCTTTCCTCAAATGTCTTATTGAGGGGTAAAGGGATTAAATCTTTTTAAGAAATAAAGTTTTTGATCAGAATATGAAATCTGAAAAAAAAATGAAAAGATCCCTTAACTATTTAAGTTGTTAATAGAACGAATCACACTTTTACCACTAAACTATACCCGCTACATATTTATTATTGGATATGAATGGACCTTTTGTCCAACAAAATAATTAATCTAATTAAAATTGAATTTAAATATGAAATAAATTAAAAAATAAATTAAAAAATTAAAAAATAAATTAAATAATAAATATGAAATAATAAAAAATAATAATAATAAATAATTAATATAATTAATATAATAATAAATAATTAATATAAATATATAAATATATTATAAATATATATAATATAATATTATATAGCAATAATATTATAGCAATAATATAGAAATAATAGAAATAGAATTTCTAATATTCTATAATATTCTATAGTATATAGAAATATAGTATATAGAAAATAGAAATTAGAGAAATTCGATATCTAATTTAATCTAATTTCTATATAGATAATATAGATAATTTTTTAAAGGATTTCTAAAATAATCTATCTATTAGAATTTTTAAGAATTAGGAATGGCAATGAAATTGACTCTTATTGTTTCAATAACAATTTTGATTCGGCGGAACAAAAGAAGTACTGGCCTGGCCAGTACTTATACTTAACCAGGCCGGGGAAATGAACCTTTTGTACAAAATATAAGAAGTAAGGTATTCTTTCTATTAGAGAAATATGTTTCGAATCATTGGAGGAAAAGAAAATTGTTCTCAATCTTGACTTCACGTGTTCAATCACATGATAAATTTCCAATTTGGAATGGGGAGAGATGGCTGAGTGGACTAAAGCGTCGGATTGCTAATCCGTTGTACGAATTCTTCGTACCGAGGGTTCGAATCCCTCTCTCTCCGACCCCCCTTGATCAAGAATTGGAATAAATTTCGATTATTTTCTTTTATGAATCTTTTATTCCATTTATTTCTACATTTACCTATGAATACCTATGAAAGAAAAAAATCAAGGAAAAAGTAAAAATGAATCTCATCTCTTTTTTTATTCTTCACGCCCAGGATTACGCCCTGGATCATTAGATAAGAATCCAAAGATGAAGAGAGAAACAAAGAATATTACTACTGTGTAAACGAATAGTTTAAGAGTAAGCATTACAAATCTCCAAGATAAGATAATATCATTTTTTTTTTAAGGAAATAGATCACCTATTTTATGACACACTATACACACTATTTTGATATGACGCTCTAAAGATGAAAAAAAGGAAGTTTTTTGAAATTTCTTTTCATGAATTTCTTTCTAATGTAATAAGATTCAGATTTTTTCGTTACCAAAAATTTCTTGCCATATCCATATCTACCATATCTATAATTAGGTAATTTTATGGGATCTTAGAAAGGAAAGGTTAGAACAAAAGAAATAAGCTGATTAGGTTTTTAAAGAAAATATAAAGATCATCGCCCCTTCCCTTATTCAAATTCAATTTCAATAGAAAATACCATAATTTCGTTTTTTGATTTTTGAATCGAGGGTTCCTAATGTTCAGACTTATCTGAATCTTATTTATGATCTTATTGATTTTCAGAATCAAAATATCATCTTTTTTTTCGAAGAAATTAGGAATTGAATAGAGATTTCTTTTTTATCGAAAACTTACAGCAGCTTGCCAAACAAAGGCTAAGAGAAAAAAGAATAAAGGGATAACCGGCATAACGTCTACAATTGGATTGAAAAAGGCATAAGCCTCGGGCAATTTGGCGAAGAAAAAACTACTCGAATAAAGGGTATAATTAAGACAGATACAAATGAAACCAAAGATATTAAACATAACAAATATTCTTTTCTTGTTCTTAAAGTTAAAGATTCAAATTCAATTGAAATGAGAATAAATTATCAGATTGGATTGAGTTGTTTTTCTGAGGGAATTTTGAAAAGAAAAAGGCATATAAAAGAAATCTTTCTTTTTCTTTGACTTCTCCCCAACCAAGAATCCTTCCTTACATTCTCCAATCAAATAAGAATACAAGGAATTCTATTTTCATACAATATCTTAATTGAATTAAGAGTAATGATCAATTAATCTTTTTGATTCTATATCTATTGTGTTAAATCCTAGTGACAACATGTCCTATATTTCTTTTGGTTGGTTATTGACGAATAATCAATATTTCTCTTAGTTTTTCTTAGACCAAATCAAAATGGGGCGTGGCCAAGCGGTAAGGCAACGGGTTTTGGTCCCGTTACTCGGAGGTTCGAATCCTTCCGTCCCAGATCGTTCAATCGTTCACATTAGAAACGAAAGATTATTTACGATTGAAATTGAATTCAACAATTTTCTGTTGAATGTTGGATACAATGTTATCCAATCTGAATTCTAAGAATCATTCTTAGAATCATATCTTTTTTTTTTTTACTAATTTACTAAAGACTCAAGTATTTTATTCTGAAATATTCGTTTTCATTAACGATTCTTTGTTTTATATGATGGAGATGGATGCGAAAAGATCATAATCCTCGTATTCTGATTTTCTCTTTGATCTTACCTTACACGAGACTTTTTCTACTCCATTCTCAAATTATCTCTCTGTTTTAAATTAAATGAAAATCAGATTCAATTGAATTGGAGATGATAAAAAATAAATAAATAATAATTCATAATATTAGAATCAGAAAATCCTATTTCAGAATATAAGAATATAGAAGAATATATTCTAAATATATTCTAAATATATTCTATTAATACATAATTAAACATAATTAATAATACATAAAGACATAATTCTTACAATAATTCTTATCTAATTCTAGAATAATTAGATAAGAATATCTATTGTATATTGTATATTTGTATATTTTTCTATTTCTTATTAATATATTAACTATTTTATTAATTTCTATCTTATTTACTTATTTAAATTTAATTTAGATCTTATTATTCTAATTATAGAATTTATTCTATAATTGACTAGAATTGAATATTTTTATGAATATTTAATATCAAGTTTTATTTAACTTAGTATATTATTTAGTTAAAGTGGATAAAAACTTATCTATAAGTGTAGATTTAGATTCTTATGTATCGGTTCATCCAATGACTATTCATGATTCCATATTGAATCAATTGCATACGGTTCAAATAAAACGATAGGGATGTTATGGTAAAACTTCGTTTGAAACGATGTGGTAGAAAGCAACGTGCGACTTGAAGGACATGATTGTCTGTGGATTCTGACATCCACCATCTTCTATACGAATGAATATGCTCTTGTCTCGACATAGTTTGTTCTGCTAGGAACCTGATTTCATTTGTCTTGGGTTGCTAAATAAAGATACTAATGGTATCTAAAGGTATAGCATATGATGAAGCTCGAGCAAAAATGATTGATTCAGTTATCGGGGGAATAATCTAGGGTTAGTTACAATCAATAAGTTAGACCAACTTTGTAAATAGATCATCAATGTCTAAATATAGATAAATGGAGAGGTTTAAAATTGAACAAGTTTGAAATGAAAAAAGATCAAATTTGTCGAAAAAGAAAAACTGTTTCGATCAAGAGTGTATCACAAAGGAATCAATCTTTCATATGATTTTTCCCTTTTCCATAGAAATAAAAAAAAAAAAACAAAAGGTATGTTGCTGCCTTTTTGAAAAGGATCACCGAAGTAATGTCTAAACCCAATGATTTCACAAAGCGCAAAGCAAAGACAACAAATTCCGAAACAAGGAAACACTATTTTAACTTGTCTCAATAATTGGATCAGAATCAGAATAAGTAAAAAAAGAGATCTGAAAGTAGACAAAAAAGAGGTTAGAGACAGCTCAAGAAATTCTAAAGATTTCCTTTCGAACTCTTTTCAAACTACCCAACTTGAGTTAGGAGTCTAAATGAAATTTCTTTTTCTGTAAAGAAGGAAAAAAGGCTCAAATTATAGTCTAATTCTTTATGGATCCATTTCTCTTTCTAGAATTCTAGAAATGAGAATCATTTTTTCTTGAGCCGTATGAGGAGAAAACTTCCTATACGTTTCTAGGGGGGCATTTTTTATCTACATCTATCCCAATGAGCCATCTATCAAATCGTTGCAATGGATGTTCGATCCCGAAGAGAAGGAAGAGATCTTCGAAAAGTGGGTTTTTATGATCCGATAAAGAATCAAACTTATTCAAATGTTCCTGCTATTTTATATTTCCTTGAAAAAGGTGCTCAACCCACAGGAACTGTTTATAATATTTTAAGCAAGGAAGAATTCTTTAAACAATTTCGAGTTTCTTTTGATAAAAAGAGAAAAGAAAAACAAGAATCATGAATAAAAAAAGGATAGAGTAATTAGTACCTATCTTTGTGTAATTCTTTATTAAAAGCTTTATTCAAAGTTTCTTCTTTTCTTGTTCTATTCATACTTATTTTTCTTATTCATATTTTTTTCTTGTTTCTTTTTGTGGAACCCCCCAATAAGGGGGGTAATCTTTCTTCTTGTATTTGTATTGTACCTTTCTTTTTTTGATTCCGCTATTTTTTATATCTATACCTTTTTTCCTTATTCCTTATTTTTTTTTTCCATTTTATTCTTTATGTTGTGCTAATCCAAAACAAATTTCCATAGAATTTCTTGAAATTTGTTTTCTAAAAAAAAGTCCATTCATATTGACAATGACGTATCAAACAAATAGAATTTGATCATATATAAATAGATCTTTTTATCCCATTCCCTATTGGCTCTTTCCTTCACTTTATGAAAAATGGATGAGTTTGCTGGATTTATTTTTTTTTTTTATTTATTTTGATCATATCTACACTTCATATTGATCCGGGTTGCTAACTCAACGGTAGAGTACTCGGCTTTTAATTGCGACTATGATCTTTTACACATTTGGATGAAGAAATTCGTCTAGACTATTGGTAGAGTTTATAAGACCGCGACTGATCCTGAAAGGTAATGAATGGAAAAAAAAGCATGTCGTAAAAAGAATAGAAAAATTTAAAAAAGAATAATCTAATCATAGAAAAAGAAAAAGAAGATTTCTAGTACTCATAATAGAAATAGAACGAGAATTTTTCTTTTTAGAACATTCAGTAAAGTATTTCGGGTCTAGTGAATAAATGGATAGAGCCTTATGGTTCCAATTCGAATAAGACAAAAAAGCAACGAGCTTCCCTTCTTAATTTGAATGATTACCCGATCAAATTACTAATTATACGTTAAAAATAGATTAGTGCCTGATGTGGGAAAAGGTTCTCTTGTGAGACCATTAATTCTTTTTTTTTTTTTAATCCTAATTATTCTTTATTGTGGATTGGAGACGGATGTGTAGAAGAAATAGTATAGTGATAAAAAAAGGATTATTTCCAAAGTCAAAAGAGCAATTGGGTTGCGAAAATAAAAGATTTTTACTTCCTTTTCTTAATTGTTATTTTATTTATTTCTTTTCTTGGTATTCTAGTTATATTAACAAGGAAAAGAAAACCAAATTAGATAGTAAAGAATTAGATAGAAAGGAAAAAGATCTGTAGATCGGGCTTCTATGTCTCCGAGGTATATATTCTTTATTTGTTCTTACTTTTCTTTCTCTAATCTTTTCTTAGATTAGAATTGATTATCGTTATGATTTTGAATAACAGTACACTAGTTTCTTTTAGTTAGAAGTTAGACTAATAGTATTTGAGTCTAAGAGAAATCTAAGAGAAACAAGATACTATATACAACATAATACAACATACACATACGCCGTTCTGACCATATTGCACTATGTATCATTTCATAGAACAAGAAGTGCCTCCTTTTTTTGATTACAGTAGAAATGTATTTAAATGGCAGAATTACAAGGATATTTAGATTGAAAAAAGAGAGATTTTGGCAACAAAACTTCCTATATCCGCTACTCCTTCAGGAGTATATTTACTCACTTGCTCATTCTCATAGCTTGAATAGTTTGATTTTTTATGAACCTGTGGAAATTCTTGGTTATGACAATAAATCTAGTTTAGTACTTGTGAAACGTTTAATTACTCGAATGTATCAACAGAAATATTTGATTTCTTCGGTGAATGATTCTAATCAAAATGGATTTTCGGGGTACAAGAATTCTTTTTCTTCTCTTTTTTATTCTCAAATGGTATCAGAAGGTTTTGGAGTCATTCTGGAAATTCCATTTTCATCGCGATTAGTATCTTCCCTTGAAGAAAAAAGAATACCAAAATCTCAGAATTTACGATCTATTCATTCAATATTTCCCTTTTTAGAGGATAAATTATCACATTTAAATTATGTGTCGGATCTACTAATACCCCATCCCATCCATCTGGAAATCTTGATTCAAATCCTTCAATGCTGGATCAAAGATATTCCTTCTTTGCATTTATTGCGATTGATTTTCCACGAAAATCCTAATTTGAATAGTCTCATTACTTCAAAGAAATTTTTTTATGTCTTTTCAAAAAGAAAGAAAAGATTCTTTTGGTTTCTACACAATTCTTATTTATATGAATACGAATATATATTCCTGTTTCTTCGTAAAAAGTCTTCTTATTTACGATTAATATCTTCTGGAGTCTTTCTTGAACGAACACATTTTTATGGAAAAATAGAATATCTTAGAGTCATGTGTTGTAATTATTTTCAGAGGATCCTATGGTTCCTCAAA